ATACGCATTATTGCAATAGTGTAAATAAGCACAAATTTGGCAAAAAAAAAATTTAGCAAAGCCTTTTTAAAACTACTAGGGGTCTTCCTGTTTCCGGGGGGTTTTCAGGAGTGTTAGTGATCTCTGGAGTTTTAGGGGGGTAGGGGGGTTTTACGCGTAGAAACCAGGGGGTAATAAGGATATCATTCGAGTGAACAAGCACTACTTATGCTCTTGATATTAACTTATGCTATTCTTTTGTAAAATCTTTCCAACACTCATACTATTTACCTGTTTCATTCGTTAAATGCTCTCGCTTGTTAGTTAATACCGTGTGCGCTCTGTTATGTCAGACGAAAGGAGAAAAAAAAAAAAAACCTGACGCCTGTGGAGAGAACGCCCGGCATGTGGAATTATCTCGCTTATGAACTCCACCAATAACGTATGTAAGCGTCGATGAAAGTGCGGGGAGTCAAGCGATTAGTAGGACCTGAAGGGGGAGCCAAATGCCAGGAATAGTGCACTCTGTGAAACACCATCAATAGTTGTCCCTCACCTTCAATAACCGTTAGCCTTAAGAAATCAACTGTTGGTCGGTTCTTACTACATCGCTAACTGCGATGTGATGGGATGTGGGGAAACGTATATCATAACAAATGGATAAAATGTGTTCGGTCTTAAATTTCGCCTATCCTTGAATTCGTTTAGATGTTACCTACATTACTAATAGCTTTGTATATATCTTGGTTTAATGATGATATATGAGGGGGTTATTACAATATATGTTGATTATACATACATATATCCGTGATAACCATTGAAATGATTAAAATAAATATGTGGTGTATATACATACATGTACTAGGTACATTAAATGATATTGTTACATACGCGCAAAGAATAGTTTAGCTTAGAATCCTGGCTTTGGGAGCCAGGGGTGGGAGTTAAAATCTCCTTTCTTTGAATCGGGCCCCACATTCGGCCCCCCCCCCCCCCCGCCCCCCCCCGCCCCACGGGCATGAAGTGGGGAGGTTCAGTCTCCCGAAGGCCGATGAATCGGCCTTTGGGCGGTCGGGTGGGACCTTTCAAGGGTTAACCCCCCCCCCCCCCCCCCGCCCCACGGGCATGAAGTGGGGAGGTTCAGTCTCCCGAAGGCCGATGAATCGGCCTTTGGGCGGTCGGGTGGGACCTTTCAAGGGTTAAACCCCCCCCCCCCCCCCCCCCTCCTCCCTTAATTTGCTACCCCGGGTTTGATGTCTTTTCGGGCAGTAGGGAGGATTCTAACTTCCGGCATCCGGTTTACAAGACCGGCGCTCTTACGCTGAGCTACTAGTGCAATACCATCCGAGGGCCTTATTTTCCGCCCATCCGGCCAGGGGAGAGAAGATTAGAAAGAGGGAGAAATACAAGACGGATGCTACTTGGCCAATAATAATGTACGGGTGTTCCACGGGCATGCCGCCGATCCATGTGAGGATGGCGACGTTTGCGATGAGGGTCCAAAATAGGAGTTGGGTGAGGGGGCGGAAGGTGAGTCCCCGTTGCTTAGAAGTGTGTAGGGCGGGTACGACCATGAGGATGAGGATGGAGGCAAGAAGGGCTAGGACACCCCCCAATTTGTTTGGAATTGACCGCAGGATTGCGTAGGCAAACAGGAAGTACCACTCGGGCTTGATGTGGGGTGGGGTGACTAGTGGGTTGGCGGGGGTGAAGTTGTCAGGATCTCCTAAGAGGTTGGGGGAGAATAGCGCGAGGGCTGTGAGGCCCGTTACTAGAGCTGCAAAGCCAAGGAGGTCTTTGTATGAGAAGTAGGGGTGAAATGAGATCTTGTCGGCATCTGAGTTCAGGCCAAGGGGGTTGTTTGAGCCTGTTTGGTGGAGGAAAAGAAGGTGCACTAAGGTGGCGCCGGCGATAACAAAGGGGAAGAGGAAGTGGAAGGCAAAGAATCGGGTTAGTGTAGCGTTATCGACTGAGAAGCCCCCTCAGATTCATTGGACAAGGGAACTCCCGATATAGGGTACTGCAGAGAGGAGGTTGGTGATAACAGTTGCCCCTCAGAAGGATATTTGTCCCCAAGGTAATACGTATCCAACAAAGGCAGTTACTATTACAAGGAGGAGTAAAACAACACCGATGTTTCACGTTTCTTTATAGAGGTAGGAGCCGTAGTATAATCCGCGGCCGACGTGCATGTAGATGCAGATGAAGAAGAAGGATGCGCCGTTGGCGTGGAGGTTGCGGATGAGTCAGCCGTAGTTGACGTCTCGACAAATGTGACCAACAGAGGAGAAGGCAGTTGCGATGTCGGAGGTGTAGTGTATAGCGAGGAAAAGTCCTGTGAGGATTTGAATAATTAAGCAAAGGCCTAGTAGGGAGCCAAAGTTTCACCATACTGAAATATTGGAAGGGGCGGGGAGGTCAACTAGTGCGTTATTCGCAATTTTTAATAGCGGGTGGGTTTTTCGTAGGCTGGTCATTGTGGGTTTTTGTAGTTGAATAACAACGGTGGCTTTTCAAGCCATTAGTCCTGGTTAAAACCCTGGCAGGAATTATGACCTACATTATGTCTCTGTTCTTATTGGGATTGGTATTGGGTTTAGTAGCTGTTGCTTCTAACCCCTCCCCGTACTTTGCTGCTCTAGGGCTGGTGGTAGTAGCGGGCATGGGGTGTGGCGTTTTAGTTGGCCACGGGGGCCCGTTTCTGTCATTAGTTTTATTTTTAATTTACTTGGGGGGAATACTAGTTGTATTTGCATATTCGGCGGCTTTAGCTGCCGAGCCCTTCCCGGAAGGATGGGGGGCGCGGCCTGTTGCAGTATATATGGGTCTGTACATGTCGGGGGTGTGTCTGGCATCTAGTGTGGTGTGAAGTGGGTGGTATGAGTCGTCGTGGGTGCCGGCTGAGGAGCTGGGGGAGTTTTCCGTGTTTCGTGGGGATATCGGAGGGGTGGCTTTAATATATTCGTTGGGAGGGGGAATGTTGGTAATTAGTGCGTGGGTGTTATTGCTCACGTTGTTTGTTGTTTTGGAGTTAACACGGGGGCTGAGTCGAGGGACTCTTCGGGCGGTCTAGTGTGTAATTGCTAGGAGGGAGAGGGCAAGGGCAAGAAGGAAGAGGGTCAGGTAGGTTTTAATTAACCCTTGCTGCGTGTTACTGGTGGTGGTCACTAGGGGGATGTTGGAGGAGGCTACCGCCTTAGGGCCAACTTTTTCAATTCAGGTCTGGTCAAGTATTTGGCTGGCAATTGTTTGTCCTAGGGCAAGGTTAAGTTTAGGGGCAAGTCGATGGATGACGGGTGGGAAAAATCCGAGCATGTTGGAAAAGTGGTGAAGGGCTAGGTTTGGTGTTTTCTGGTATTGTTTGTTTGTGAGGGAGGCCAGTTCTAGGGCTAGAAGGAGGCCTGCAACTGTAACTAGAAGGGCGGCCAGTTTGAGTAGCGGAGGTATAGTTATTACGGGGGTTTTTAGTGGGATAATACTTGAGGTAATTAAGAGACCTGCAACAATGCTTCCTCATGCAAGTCGTTTAATGGGGTTAATGACTGCGGGGTTGTTTTCATTAATGGGGGAGAGGGGGTTAAATCGGGGGTGCCCCATAGATACAAAGAAGACCACACGAAGGCTGTAGATTGCTGTAAAGGAGGTAGCCAGGAGGGTGAGAACCAGGGCCCAGGCGTTTAGGTGGGATGTGTTTAGGGCCTCGATAATTGCGTCTTTTGAGAAAAACCCTGCGAGGAAGGGGGTGCCCGTAAGAGCAAGGCTCCCGATCGTAAGACAAGAGGAGGTGAAGGGGGTGAGGTGGTGTATTCCTCCCATTTTTCGGATGTCTTGCTCATCGTTCAAGCTGTGAATTACTGAGCCGGAGCAGAGAAAAAGTATTGCCTTAAAAAAGGCATGTGTACAGATGTGCAGGAAAGCGAGTTGGGGTTGGTTTAGTCCGATAGTCACTATCATTAGGCCCAGTTGGCTTGATGTTGAGAAGGCAACAATTTTCTTGATGTCGTTTTGGGTCAGAGCACAGGTGGCTGTAAATAGGGTGGTTAGGGCTCCCAAGCAGAGGCAGGTGGTCAAGGCGGTTTGGTTTCCTTCTAGCAAAGGACTCATCCGGACTAGTAAAAAGATGCCAGCAACGACCATAGTGCTAGAGTGTAGTAGGGCAGAGACCGGCGTGGGTCCCTCCATGGCGGAGGGAAGCCATGGGTGAAGTCCAAATTGGGCGGACTTGCCGGTGGCGGCAACAATTAGTCCTAAGAGGGGGAAGGTGAGGTCGAAGTCTTTAGAGGCTGCAAAGATCTGTTGTATTTCCCAGGAGTTAAGGTTTATTGCCATTCATGCTATAGCAAAAATTAGGCCAACATCCCCGACGCGATTATAGACGACGGCTTGAAGTGCGGCGGTGTTAGCATCCGCCCGGCCGTATCACCACCCGATGAGAAGAAAGGACATAATGCCTACTCCCTCTCAGCCAATGAATAGTTGAAATATATTATTAGCTGTTACTAGGACGACCATGGCAATAAGAAAAACTAGAAGATACTTGAAAAACCGGTTTATGTCGGGGTCTGCGTGCATGTATCATGATGCAAACTCTAGGATGGACCACGTTACATAAAGGGCGACGGGGGTAAAGATGACGGAGTAGTGGTCAAATTTAAGGCTAATATTAATATCAAAGCAGGTCGTGTTTATTCAACTTCATGAGGTAATGATCGCTTCTGTGCCTTCGTTGAAGAACAGAAATAGTGGGAGGAGACTAACGAAGAAAGCCAGCTTTACTGCCGTTTTGACATGAGAGACTGCTCAGGTGGGGGCTGGGGCACGTGGGGAGAGGGTCGAGAGTACGGGGTAGGCTAATAGTGTAAAAATAATAATTAGGCTGGAGGTTATTATAAGCGAAGTGGGGTGCATAGCTACCACTTGGATTTGCACCAAGAGTTTTTGGTTCCTAAGACCAATGGATGAGCTGTTATCCTTTAGAAGCGGTTCGAGTGAGCCTCGGGGTTCAACCAAGGTCGCGGGGATTAGCAGTCTCCGTTGCTGGCGAGCCTCTCTCGGTGGATAAGGGGGTTTTAACCCCTGTCTTTAGAATCACAATCTAATATTTTGTTAAACTATATCTACAAGAGGTCCAGCCTCAGATTAGTTCAGGCTTCATAACAAGCATGAGTAGGGGGAGGAGGTGAAGGGCCATGAGAAGGTGCTCTCGGGTGTGGGAGGGGTCTAAGGCAATAATGTGTGTTGGAAGGGGGCCTCGTTGGGTCATAAGGAACATGTAGAGGGAGTAGCTCGCGGTAATTAGGGTGCCGGCTCCGGTTAACACAAGGGTTCATCAGGACCAGTTAAATATGGAGGTAATAATTATAATTTCTCCCATTAGATTGGGTAGTGGGGGGAGTGCCAGGTTAGCAAGACTTGCGATAAACCATCAAGTTGTTATCAGGGGCAAGACCATTTGTAGTCCTCGAGCTAAGAGTATGGTTCGGCTGTGTGTTCGTTCGTAGTTTGTATTAGCAAGGCAGAAAAGTGCGGAGGATGCGAGGCCGTGGGCAATCATCAGGATCAGGGCCCCGGTGAACCCTCAGGGGGTTTGAATTAAAATGCCTCCCACAACTAGGCCTATATGGCTTACGGAGGAGTAGGCGATAAGTGACTTCAGGTCTGTTTGACGCAGGCAAATTGAGCCCGTCATAATTACGCCCCAAAGGGCAAAGACGATAAAGGGGTAGCTTAGTTCTTGGGTTAGGGGGTCTAACACCACGACCACGCGTATTATCCCGTAACCCCCCAGCTTTAGAAGTACGGCAGCAAGGACTATGGAACCTGCAATGGGGGCCTCGACGTGTGCCTTGGGCAGTCAAAGATGCACTCCGTATAGGGGCATTTTTACTAAAAATGCAAGAAGACAGCCTGCCCACCATAGTTTGTCCGCATACGATGTGAGTTGGACAGGGTCTGAATATTGAAGGGTGAGTAGGGAGAGGGTGCCGGCGCTGTTTTGAAGCAGGAGGAGGGCGACTAGAAGGGGGAGGGACCCTGCAAGTGTGTAGAAGAGGAAATAAATGCCGGCGTTCAGACGTTCGGTCTGATTCCCCCAGCGGGTGATAATAATCAGTGTGGGGATAAGAGTAGCTTCAAATATGATGTAGAACATAATAATTTCGGTAGCCCCGAAGGCCAGAATGAGAAAGATTTGAAGGGATGTAAGCAGGGTGATGTAGGTGCGTTGGCGGTTAACAGGTTCAAATGTGGTGTGACTTTGACTTGCCATAATTATAAGGGGGAGTAGTCAGCAGGTAAGGACCAGAAGTGGGGTAGACAGGGGGTCTGTGGCCATGTAGTTACTGAGGCTATATCAGCCGGTTTCGGATATGTTGGTTAATCAAGAGAGGCTAAGGAAGGCAATAATGAGACTTTGAGTAAGAGTTGTGGGTCACAATCACTTGGGCTTAACTATCCAGGCGGTGGGTACTAGCATAAGGGTGGGGATCAAGATTTTTAGCACTGTAGAAGGTTGAGGCTTTGAAGGTGATCCGTGCCGTGGGTTCGTGCGGTGGCCACCAGGAGGGCGAGGCCTGCGCTTGCTTCACAAGCTGAGAATGCCAGCAAGAGCATGGGGGCGGCGGAGAAGTTTGTAGAGCCCAATTGTAAGGTTCAGAGGGAGAGAGCGATGAACAGGGAAAGTATTATTCCCTCTAGGCAGAGCAGGGCGGAGAGTAGATGGGTGCGATGAAAGGCCAGGCCTGTTAATCCTAGTATGAAAGCCGATGAGAAGGCAAAGTGGACGGGGGTCATTAGGTAATTATGGACTTTAACCATAAGCTTTTGAGCCGAAATCAAAGATTTTTCTTAAACTAATTATCTACTCCGCCCATTCTAGGCCTCCCTGGAGTCACTCGTAAATCAGGCCCAAGGTGAGGAGAACCAAGACGGCTGTAGCTCAGAGAAATGTTAATAGCGGGGACGCTAGTTGGTCTCCTCAGGGTAGGGGGAGCAAGAGGGCAATCTCTAGGTCAAATAATAAGAAGAGGATAGCGACTAGGAAAAATCGCAATGAGAAAGGGAGGCGGGCGGATCCGAGCGGGTCGAAGCCGCACTCATAGGGTGAGAGCTTTTCGTGGTCCGGGGTTATTTGGGGGAGCCAGAAGGATACAAGGCCCAAGATGACGGAGAGGGCAGTGGTGATGATAATTACAGTTATGATTAGGTTCATTATCTCTCCTTGGGCTTTAACCAAGGTCGGGTGATTGGAAGTCACACATACTAATTTGTACTAGAAAGATTAGGACCCTCATCAGTAGATGGAGATATACAAGAAGAGTCAGACAACGTCTACGAAGTGTCAGTACCAGGCGGCTGCTTCAAATCCGAAGTGGTGTTCTGATGTGAAGTGGTAGTGAATTTGTCGGAGTAGGCAAACGGCCAGGAATGAAGAGCCAATAATAACATGTAGTCCATGGAAGCCGGTGGCCACAAAGAAGGTGGAGCCGTATACACCGTCTGCAATTGTAAATGGGGCTTCGTAGTACTCTATGGCCTGAAGGAAAGTGAAATAGAACCCGAGAAGAATGGTGAGTGTGAGGGACTGAATAGCTTGTTTTCGTGCCCCTTCTATAATGCTGTGATGGGCCCAGGTGACCGTGACCCCGGAGGCAAGCAGGACTGCTGTGTTAAGTAGGGGGACTTCAAAGGGGTCGAGTGCAGTGATGCCTGTGGGTGGTCAGCACCCCCCTAGTTCTGGGGTGGGGGCCAGACTTGCGTGATAAAAAGCCCAGAAGAATCCGAGGAAGAAGAAAACTTCAGAGGTGATGAAAAGAATTATACCATAGCGGAGCCCTTTCTGAACGGGGGGTGTGTGGTGGCCTTGGAAGGTGCCTTCCCGCACGATGTCCCGTCATCATTGGTATATTGTGAGAAGGAGGAGGGCTATTCCAAGGGTTATTAGGATCGTGGACTGGAAGTGGAACCAGGTTGCGAGGCCGGATGTTATTAGCAGGGCAGCAATTGCGCCTGTTAGAGGTCAGGGGCTGGGGTCAACTATGTGATATGGGTGTGCTTGATGGGCCATTAAACGTTTTCTTGTAGATAAAGCGTTAGTAGGAGGACAAACACGTAGGCTTGAATTATGGCTACGGCGACCTCTAAGAGGGTTAAGAGAACGAGGACTGCTGATGTTAGAAGTGCTACGGCAGGCATCAGGGGTATAAGGACAAAGGCGGCTGTCGCAATTAGTTGGATAAGGAGATGACCAGCAGTTAAATTTGCTGTTAGCCGAACCCCCAGGGCAAGAGGGCGGATGAAAAGGCTGATTGTTTCGATGATGATGAGGACGGGAATTAGGGGGCCGGGGGTGCCCTCGGGTAGAAGGTGTCCTAGGGCGTGGGTTGGTTGGTTTCGCATTCCGATAATTACGGTTGCAAGTCAGAGGGGTGTCGCAAGGCCTAGATTAAGGGAGAGTTGGGTGGTGGGTGTGAAAGTATAGGGAAGGAGGCCTAACATGTTTAGGGTAATTAAGAAGACTATTAAGGAGGTTAAAAGAGCGGCCCATTTGTGCCCTCCGAGGCTTAGGGGTAGAAGGAGTTGCTGTGTAAAGCGATTAATAAATCAGCCTTGAAGGGCAAGGAAGCGGTTGTTTAACCATCGGGCTGTGGGCGTGGGGTACAGGATCCAGGGAAGGGTGAGGGCCAGGGCCATTAAAGGGATTCCCAGGTGTGTAGGGCTTATAAATTGGTCAAAGAAGCTTAGTGTCATGGTCAGGTTCAAGGGTCTGTTTTGGGCTTTTCAGTGCTCTGAAGTGTTGGCTCGTTGGGGAAAGTGTGAGCTAAAACTTTGGGGGGAATAATGGTTAAGAAGATTAGTCACGAGAAGACTAGGATTGCAAATCAAGGTGCGGGGTTGAGTTGAGGCATGTCGCTAGGGGTGGTCGGGAGCCACCAATCTTTAGCTTAAAAGGCTAACGCTAGTCCCTGTTTAGCTTCTTAGCGAGGCGTCTTCAAGTATTCGGGAGGATCAGTTTTCAAAGTGTTCTAGGGGGACTGCTTCTACTACGATGGGCATAAAGCTGTGGTTTGCTCCACAAATTTCTGAGCACTGGCCGTAGAAAACTCCTGGGCGAGATGCGATAAAGGCGGTTTGATTTAGTCGACCGGGGACTGCGTCTATTTTAATACCAAGGGCTGGGACTGCTCATGAGTGAAGGACATCATCAGCGGAGACTAAAACGCGGATGGGGGACTCCACTGGGATTACCATTCGATGGTCTGCTTCCAGGAGGCGGAACTGGCCGGGGACTAAGTCTTGTGTGGGGATTATATATGCGTCGAACCCAAGGTCCTCATAGTCTGTATACTCGTAGCTTCAATACCACTGATGGCCTACGGCTTTAATTGTGAGAAGGGGGTTGTTGATTTCGTCTATAAGGTAGAGAATGCGCAGGGAGGGCAGGGCGATAAGGATAAGAATAATTGCTGGGAGGACGGTTCAGATAATTTCAATTTCTTGGGAGTCCAAAATGTATTTGTTTGTCAATTTGGTGGAGACTATAGCCACAATAATGTAAAGCACTAAAGTGCTAATTAAGAAAACGATTATTAAGGCGTGGTCGTGAAAGTGAAGAAGTTCTTCTATTACAGGTGAAGCTGCGTCTTGAAATCCTAGCTGTGAGGGGTGGGCCATGGGGGGGGGGTCAAGGCACGCGGGAGTTTAACCCGCAATTCGGCCTCGACAAGGCGGTGTAATATGCTTTTACTAGTGTCTTATAAAGAAAGTGACAGAGCGGTTATGTGGCTGGCTTGAAACCAGCTTATGGGGGTTCAACTCCTCCCTTTCTCGTTAGTTTGATTGAACTTGTACAAATGCAGGCTCCTCGAAAGTGTGGTAGGGGGGTGGGCAGCCGTGTAGTCACTCTACATTTGTTGTTGTAAGTTCTACTGCTAAAACTTCTCGTTTAGCAGCAAATGCCTCTCAGATAATAAACAGGAATATAATTACTGCTACTAGGGAAATTAGAGACCCGACTGAGGAGACTGTATTTCAAAGGGTGTAGGCATCTGGGTAGTCTGAGTACCGTCGAGGTATCCCAGCAAGCCCCAGGAAGTGTTGGGGGAAGAAGGTTAAATTAACACCTGCAAACATTACTCCGAAGTGGATTTTTGTTCAAGTGCTGTGAAGGGTGTAGCCTGAAAATAGCGGGAATCAGTGTACGAAGCCGGCAACAATAGCAAAGACAGCCCCCATGGATAGAACGTAGTGGAAATGGGCAACTACGTAGTAGGTGTCGTGGAGGACAATATCGAGGGAGGAGTTGGCAAGAATAATCCCTGTTAAACCACCCACTGTAAAAAGAAAAATGAAACCGAGTGCTCAGAGAAGGGGGGTTTCTCATTTGACATTACCTCCGTGGAGGGTGGCAAGTCAGCTGAAGACTTTTACGCCCGTGGGGATTGCGATAATCATGGTGGCAGAGGTGAAGTAGGCGCGTGTATCTACATCTATCCCCACGGTAAACATGTGGTGTGCCCATACGATGAAGCCGAGGAGGCCGATGGCCATCATGGCCCAGACTATGCCCATATACCCGAAGGGTTCTTTTTTACCGGAATAATAGGCAACAATATGCGAGATTATTCCGAAGCCGGGAAGAATAAGAATGTACACTTCAGGGTGACCAAAGAACCAGAACAAGTGTTGGTATAGGATTGGGTCCCCTCCCCCGGCTGGGTCAAAGAAGGTGGTGTTGAGGTTGCGGTCTGTTAGGAGCATTGTAATACCGGCTGCGAGCACGGGGAGGGAGAGGAGTAGTAGGACAGCCGTAATAAGGACAGATCAGACGAAGAGGGGTGTCTGGTACTGAGAAATCGCAGGGGGCTTCATGTTAATGATGGTTGTAATGAAATTAATTGCTCCGAGGATCGAAGAGATTCCCGCTAGGTGAAGGGAAAAGATTGTTAAATCAACAGAAGCCCCCGCATGGGCCAGGTTTCCAGAAAGAGGGGGGTAGACTGTTCACCCCGTGCCAGCTCCTGCTTCTACCCCCGAGGAGGCAAGGAGGAGAAGAAAAGATGGAGGGAGGAGTCAAAAGCTTATGTTGTTTATTCGGGGAAATGCTATATCTGGGGCCCCGATCATTAAGGGGACAAGCCAGTTTCCGAACCCTCCGATCATGATTGGTATTACTATAAAGAAGATTATTACGAACGCATGTGCTGTAACAATGACATTATAAATTTGGTCGTCCCCCAAGAGGGCGCCGGGCTGGCTTAGCTCCGCTCGAATGAGGAGGCTTAGGGCTGTGCCAACTATTCCGGCCCAGGCACCAAATACTAGATAAAGGGTGCCAATGTCTTTGTGATTGGTCGAGAAAAATCAGCGTGTGATGGCCACAGGTAGGATGGCTGAGCATAGGCGGTGGATTGTAGACCCATAGACAGAGGTTCGATTCCTCTTCCTGCCAAGCCCCAAGGTGTTTTTGACATATAAGATTGCAAATCTTAAGAAGCAGACTAAACCCTGCTGGGGCTTTCCCCCGCCTTCTAAATGTTGACAAGGCGGGGGAAAGTAGGTTGATGCTCGCTGGTTTAAGCGCTTAGCTGTTAACTAAGAATTTGTAGGATCGAGGCCTGCCGACCTAGGAAGGCCTTAGCTTAGTTAAAGTGTCTGTTTTGCATGCAGTGGATGTGGGGTAGTATCCCGCAGGTCTTATCAGGGGCTGGGGGATTTTCACCCCCGCTTAGGGCTTTGAAGGCCCTTGGTCTTGTGTTTAGCCTAAGCCTCTAGATGGTTAGGAGCGCTACTGTGGCGGGGGTCAGGGGTAATAGTAGCAGGGTTGCTGTAGTTGAGATGGCGACAGGGAAGGTTATTTGCGAGGGTGGGAAGCGTCAGGGGGTTATGCCGGTGGTGTTATTGGGGGACATGGTGAGTGTTATAGTATAGGAGAGGCGCAGATAAAAGTACAGGCTGAGGAGGGCGGCTAGTGCGGCAAGCGTTGCAGTAAAGGCCAGGTCTTGTTTGGCAAGTTCTTGTAGGATAAGTCATTTTGGTATAAACCCGGTGAGGGGAGGGAGGCCCCCCAAGGAGAGGAGGATGAGGGGGGTGAGAGAGGTCAGGGCGGGTGCTTTTGCTCAGGAGGTGCCGAGAGCATTCAGGGTGGTTGAGTCATTCAATTTAAATACTAGGAAGGTAGAAAATGTTATTAGAAAATAGGTAAGCAGTGTCAGGAGGGTTAGGGCGGGGGAGAACTGTATCACGAGGACTATTCAGCCAAGATGGGCGATGGAAGAGTAGGCAAGAATTTTCCGTAGCTGGGTTTGATTTAGCCCGCCCCAGCCTCCCACAAGGGTAGATGTAAGCCCGAGGGCAATGAGAAGGGAGGAGTTTAAGGGTTGGATTTGTATGAGCAGGGCAAAGGGTGCCAGTTTTTGTCAGGTGGACAGAATTAGGCCTGTGGTAAGGTCTAGTCCTTGGAGGACTTCAGGTAGTCATGCGTGTACCGGGGCTAGGCCCACTTTTAGCGCGAGGGCCAGGGTAATGAGGGTAATTGGAAGAGGGTGTGATATTTGTAGGATGTCCCATTGTCCTGTTATCCAGGCATTGGTGGTGCTTGCAAAGAGAAGTATTGCTGCCCCGGTGGCTTGTGTTAGGAAGTATTTGGTGGCGGCCTCTACCGCTCGCGGGTGGTGATGTTGTGCTATTAGTGGGATAATAGCGAGGGTACTTATTTCAAGGCCCATTCAGGCGAGTAGCCAGTGGGAACTGGCAAAAGTAATTGTAGTCCCCAGGCCTAAACCAAAGAGCAGGGTGGTTAAGATGTACGGGTTCATTAGCAAAGGAGGGAGTTTAACCAACATGTTTGGGGTATGGGCCCAAAAGCTTAATTAGCTGACTTTACTAGGAAGTGGTGTAGTGGAAGCACTGAGAGTTTTGATCTCTCTAGGTAGGGTTCGAGCCCCTTCTTTCTAAGGAGCTGGGGGGACTCTAACCCTCATTATTCACTCTATCAAAGTGGCCCTTTGCTTCAGGCACAGCCCCGTGTTATGCTTGTGGGGGTAGACCAGCAAAGGCAACGGGGAGGGCGAGATGTCAAATAACCAGGGCTAGTGTGAGGGGGAGAAAGTTCTTTCAGATCAAATGTATGAGCTGGTCGTATCGGAATCGGGGGTAGGAGGCCCGTACTCAGAGGAAGACGACTGACAGAAGGGCTGTTTTGGCTATTAGGTTAATAGAGGTTAATTCTGGGAGGGAAGGAATGTGTGAGGCGCCCAAGAAGAGCGTGGCGGATAGTGTATTTATAAGTAGGATGTTGGCGTATTCTGCGAGGAAAAAAAGGGCGAAGGGGCCCCCTGCATACTCCACGTTAAAGCCCGAGACAAGTTCGGACTCTCCCTCGGTGAGGTCAAAGGGTGCTCGGTTGGTTTCGGCTAGGGTAGAAATATATCACATGGCTGCCAGGGGCCAGGCGGGTAGAATTAACCAGACACTTTCTTGTGCAACGTTAAAGGTTTGCAGGGTAAAGCCTCCCGTGAAGATAATGATGTTTAGAAGAATGAGGCCGAGGCTCACTTCGTACGAGATGGTCTGAGCAACTGCCCGAAGAGCTCCAATGAGAGCATATTTCGAATTAGAGGCCCAGCCTGAGCCTAGAATGGAGTATACTGCTAGGCTGGAGAGGGCAAGAATAAACAAGATACCGAGGTTCAGGTCTACTACAGGGTAGGGGAGGGGGAGGGGTGCTCAGAGGGTAAGGGCTAGGGTGAGGGCTAGTACAGGAGCCAGTAGGAAAAGGACGGGGGATGCGGTAGAGGGGCGAACGGGCTCTTTGATGAAGAGTTTAAGGCCGTCTGCGATAGGTTGCAGGAGTCCGTAGGGGCCTACAATATTAGGGCCTTTTCGCAACTGCATGTAGCCGAGTACTTTCCGCTCTAGGAGTGTGAGAAAAGCGACGGCCAAAAGAACTGGCACGATAAAGGTTAGGGGGTTAATAATATGTGTAATGACGGCAGTTATCATAGTTGAGGAGAGGAATTGAACCTCTGTGGAAAGGGCTTAGGCCTTTTGCAATTACCGGGCTCTGCCACCTTAACATGCCATTTTCTTTGGCAGGGCGGCATGCCCCTTTGCCTGGTTTAGTTGATTTCAGCAGGTAGGGGGGAGGCGTGCCTTGAGCATGGGCCTCCTCTTTTCGGTCCTTTCGTACTAGAAAAGAGCACAGCATAGATAGAAACTGACCTGGATTACTCCGGTCTGAACTCAGATCACGTAGGACTTTAATCGTTGAACAAACGAACCCTTAATAGCGGCTGCACCATTAGGATGTCCTGATCCAACATCGAGGTCGTAAACCCCCTTGTCGATATGGGCTCTAAAAGAGGATTGCGCTGTTATCCCTAGAGTAACTCGGTCCGTTGATCGGCATTGCCGGATCTTGCTGGTCAGAATTTCTGTTTATTAGAGCTGTAGCTCTTAGTTGTAGGAGGGGTGCTCCCACTCCACGTGGGGGTTTTTCAATGCCCCGCGGTCGCCCCAACCAAAGACATTAGGGCAGGTTCCACTTGGTTTAGCCTTTATTTAGGGTTATTAACATGATCTGTCTTGGTGTCTAAAGCTTCATAGGGTCTTCTCGTCTTATGTTTATATTCCCGCTTCTGCACGGGAAGATCAATTTCATTGACTGGAGAGAGGAGACAGTTAAGCCCTCGTTATGCCATTCATACAGGTCTTCATTTAAAAGACAAGTGATTGCGCTACCTTCGCACGGTCAAAATACCGCGGCCGTTAAACTAATAGTCACAGGGCAGGCGGGACCTCTTATCTGTTAAGTTCACAAGAGGCGATGTTTTTGGTAAACAGGCGAGGCTTCTGTGTGTTTGCCGAGTTCCTTCTCTTTCTTTTAGTCTTTCCCTGTGGGCGCACCTGTGTGGGGCTAACGGTTATTTCTTGAATGTTTTTCTTGTTGTTTAGTCTATTATTCAGTGCCCTCTTTGCTTGGGGCCGTTAATGGTCGGTGGGGTGTCCGTTCCGATGTACATGTGTGCAGGGAGAGGGCCAGAGGCCCTCTTATTACTCATATTAGCATAGTCACCCCCATGTGTGCATGGGGTGGTCCATTATGTCTAGGGGGATAAGATTTGGTGATCAGAATAAGAAGGGTCAGTGTTATATTTGAGCTTTAACGCTTTCTGAGGGGATGGCTGCTTTTAGGCCCACCCAAATATTCTCCTTTAGGTATTATGATCTTTACCCGCCTGTTAAAGTTGTGTCTTGGTTCAAAGGGGCTGTACCCCCTTTGACTAACTCTCCTGGTTTCTTAAGTGCATCAATAGGGGGTTAAACTAGGGTGAAAAGAGAAGCCGGGAGGCTGAACTTCTATTCATTTCTTGGACAACCAGCTATAACCAGGTTCGGTAGGTCTGTCACCTCTACTCAAAGCTCTTCCCACTCTTTTGCCACAGAGACGGGTGTGCCCTATTAATAGGCTGTCTTGGAGTAGCTCACCTAGTTTCGGGGTACCAAACTAAAGCACGCTTTGCTTGGGTTACACTTACTAAATCATGATGCAAAAGGTACGAGCTTTAGTCTCTGCTTTTTTAGGCTTGACTGGTCTTTTTCATCTCTCTTTCAGCATTCCCTTGCGGTACTTTCTCTATTGCGCCGGGGGTCCGTTTCTATCACCTATACTAAGGGGGAAAAATGATTTGTTATATAAAGACTAGTGTATTTAGGGGTTATTAACAGGGGTGGTTGAAGTTGTTTGAGTGGGCTAGCTATAAAGCTTCAGGGCGATCCGGTTTGCACGGATGACTTCTCAGTGTAAGGGAGATGCTTTTCTGGCTCAGCCACGCTCTGATTTTTCCAAGTGCACCTTCCGGTACACTTACCATGTTACGACTTGCCTCCCCTTTGCGATTATTAGGGTTTAATTAATTAAGTTGGTGGGCTTGGGGAGAGTGACGGGCGGTGTGTGCGCGCTTCAGGGCCAATTTCAGCGGAACACTCTATTTCCTGCTTACTGCTAAATCCTCCTTTGGATGAACGTTTCAGTGCATCGTCCGTATTCGCTGTAGCAGCGAATGTAGCCCATTTCTTCCCCTCCCATTCGCTACACCTCGACCTGACGTTTAGGGCTAAGCCAGTTTTGCTTACTATTAAACCTTCACAGGGTAAGCTGACGACGGCGGTATATAGGCGGGTAAAACAAGGAAAGGTGAGGTTGAACGGGGGCTATCGGTTCTAGAACAGGCTCCTCTAGGTGGGTCTAAAGCACCGCCAAGTCCTTTGGGTTTTAAGCTGATGCTCGTAGTTCCCAGGCGGATAGCGGGTGTAGAATACTATCAATGTTTAGGGCTGGGCATAGTGGGGTATCTAATCCCAGTTTGTGCCGCAGCTTTCGTGGGTTCAGTTAAATAAAGCTACCTTCGTGGCTGGTCTTCTTATCTTCGGGTGCGTATAACAGCCGTGAGGATGTTCGGCTTTAGTTTAAATTCTAGCTTAACCACTCTTTACGCCAGGGTCTTTCAACTTGGGCCCCTCGTATAACCGCGGTGGCTGGCACGAGTTTTACCGGCCCTCTTAGCTTTGACTAAGTCAAGTTTTCACTTATGGCTTAATGTTTGTCACTGCTGAGTTCCCTTGAGGGTGTGGCTAAGCAAGGCGTCATGGGCTTGAACTAGGGGTGTGCCTGATACCTGCTCCTTGTTCCCGGGCGGGGAACTGTTAGGGCATTCTCACAGGAGCGCGGATACTTGCATGTGTAAGTTTAGCTAAAGTTGATAGTAAAGTCAGGACCAAGCCTTTGTGCTTGCGGAGCTTTCTAGGGCCCATCTTAACATCTTCAGTGTTATGCTTTGGTTAAGCTACGCTAGC